ATACCATACAATCAATCGAAAGGTTGAATCTAATCAAAAAGGGGAATGGTTTCTTTTGGTTAAGGCAACCGGGATTCAAGACGCAAGTACAAAAAAAATAAGTCCAGTAACCCGCCCCAAACTAAAAAGGGGATAATATTGTCATCTATTTTTTTTTGGCGACATGGCCGAGCGGTAAGGCGTAGGACTGCAAATCCTGTTTTCCCCGGTTCAAATCTGGGTGTCGCCTGATCAACAAAAGACCGGAAATTCCTTCTTTTTTTTGATATAACTCACCGAAATATAGCCCAGCCGAGGGGTAGGAGGGGGCTCTTGATATGCGCATGCTTCGAAGCATACGGGGGTTCTCGAAAGATCTGTCACTTTTTGTGTCTAGGATTCAAAAAATGATTTTCGTACTATGAAGGGAGTCGAGAAGTCTTGATAGCTCTTACACTACTAATGGAATGTGGAATGTTTACTGATTGGGCTTTGAATTAGATTGAATAACCAAAGGGGAGTCTAACTGTTAGTGATTGTGGAGGAACTACTTTGGTCTACAAACTCACGAATGTCTTTGAGTACTCAGATATGCGATCAAAAATTGATTTTATAATTAAGTTTTTATATATCAAATATTGTTTAATTTATATATAAAAGTGCCAAAAAACTTCTGCTCAGTAATCCCTAGTCCCTAGTTAAGAATATAGTCGACTATTTTTTCACAGAGACGAAATAGATCAAATGGGAAAGGAAATAAAGAACAGAGAGACATGTGTGTGATAGATAATGATCCGCCTTGGTTATATAGATCTAGTTTTGATTCCGTTTTTTTTATGAAATGAATTATGAAGGTTAACAAAAGAATAGGTCTTTTTATTCCAACATACTATCTTATATTAGTAAGATTCCCTTGTTCGAGGGGGTCATTGCATATTTTGCTTGTGCTTAATCTTTCCCAATTCGACTAGAAGTAATAATGATAATCAAATTTGTATAAAAATTTCGTATAAGTGCATTTCATTTATTGGATTGGCTCATTAAATAAAGAATTGGGCGTAAGAATCCCCTTTTGACTATGCACCCTGTATTTCACTATTATTAGTGAACAAGAATGGAAAAATTCCTTCATATTAATAGAGCTAGGGGACATAATTCACATGGATATAGTAAGTCTCGCTTGGGCTGCTTTAATGGTAGTCTTTACGTTTTCCCTTTCACTCGTAGTATGGGGGAGGAGTGGACTCTAGAAGTACTATTAATGTAATTGCGGTAAAGAATCAAATTTTATCAATTGTTTTATAGATCATTCGACAAAGCGTTTTATTTGAACTTTAACCTTTAACTAGAATAATGTCAATCAAACATATATTTCAATGAGTATTCGGAAGGGGATACGGATGCTAAGAAATTTTCATTTTACTAAATTCTCTATTTTGCCGAAGGGCTCTTATCAGACTTCGATAGTGACAATGAGGAATAACAGACCACTTCTTATGTTGTGTTATTTGTTTTGTTTGCCTCTTTAAAGACGTTCTATTATTAATATTAAGCGGATGCGTACTTTATAGGGTAAAGAACATATAGGTTGTTCAACAAGATACTATGCGTAATCAAATCTTGCCCCGGGCGAATCACATATTGTGTACTCACCGCTTGTTTTATTGTTGTAGAAAGTGAGTTTATGCGTTATCGACATTGACTCATTTCATATCATGGTTCAAGTGTTACAAATTGATAGGGTTTACTACTTCTTTTCGAAATTTGAAGAAGTTCCCAACAACTTTATACACTACAAAACCGCTAATATAATAGAATAGGTAGTATGGTAGAAAGATTTCCATATTTCTTTCTACCATATTATCAAATCTCATAGAATACTGTTGATTCTAGCCTGCGTATTTAATTTAAGTTAAGAAACGAAATTGGAATCCTTTGTTTATTTCTTTATTCTTAAAGAATTATCGTTGATAAAGACCTAAGAAGTCAAGTTTCAGTCAAATTAGTCGTTTTGGCTGACCGTTTTTACATATATGATAAGTAAAAAAGCAGTAGGAACTAGAATGAAGAGTGCAGTAGCAATAAATGCGAGAATATTTACTTCCATAATCTAAGTAGTTTTTACTTCGCAGTAACTCGGGATTTAATCCCATAGAGATAATAAAAATTTCGTCTGTAAATTCAATGGGATGAATTCCATCTCGATGATATCAAATCGAATCAATATTATGAATAACAATATCTGGGCTATCAAATAACTTCGCCGTCGCGAATTTAATAGTATAACATAGGAAGATCCTTTATCCATACTCACTAGAAAATGGAATTCGTAATCGAATCACGAAATCTTTTTTTTATTATTCTTTTACATTCTTTCTACAATCTACTGTCTTCCTTGGACAATCATCGGATGAAGCATCATCTGACCGTTTTACACTTACGTTGCGTTGATAACAAACCCCACAAAAATAACAACAATAGAAGTAAAACGAAAGGGGGGAAAACTCGAAACTCCTATTTTTTTTTATGCTACAATTTTCTTTTTCTTGGATTAGTGCTAGCATATATGAAATATGAAAAGTTCGGTGTAAAATTTGAATGAGGTAGATTAAAAAAAGGAGTTAGTTTGAGTCATTGAGACTACACAAAATCGGAAAGGGAGAAAGTTTGAATCTGAAAAGTCTTTTTTTCGGGGTAACTAAATTTCCATTTTGTAGTGTCCAAAAAAGAAATTCTAGTTGTGTATGTGCTCTCGAGAAACATATAATACTCTATTCCATTAGATAGAGGCAATAAATTTAAAGCCCAGATCCAGTATGCTATCCCTTGGAATTATCTTGAATATGATGTTCCCCAAAATTGGACTAATCTAATTATATCTCTCGCCCAGCAATCGGTACTAGTTGAAGTAATGAAAATTTATATATTTATTTGTCTTTGATGAGAAATAACGAAACAAATCCTGATATTGTGCCTCTTTTGCCAGAAAATCAAAATGGAGAGATGAGTTGATGTGTTTATTGGATCCATCGGGACTGACGGGGCTCGAACCCGCAGCTTCCGCCTTGACAGGGCGGTGCTCTGACCAATTGAACTACAATCCCAGGGAAATCAGGTATACCGCCCCACTATTTTTAGGATTTAATTCAACCCCCCCCCTTTTTCGTGTTGTACGAGAGACATGAGTGATATCTAAATAGCTATGCACTTTCTTTTTAGTGAGATCCACACGAATTACATTACTAGTGATCCTTTCCTTTTTGAAAAATGGATTGATTTTCTCGTTTCCTTAGACTTTCTTTATACTTAGGGATACTGCTATGACTCTAGATCATTATCCTATCTAGATCCTAATTTTGTTGAACAAATAAATCGAGCAAACAAAACTAATTAGAGGTAAATATCGATATAGAGAAAAAAGGAATTCGTTTATTCTCAAGTATCGTGGGCTTCAGGAAGACAAAAATTTGCCTCTCACGGTCTATGAGCAAATTCTTGGGCCGAGCTGGATTTGAACCAGCGTAGACATATTGCCAACGAATTTACAGTCCGTCCCCATTAACCGCTCGGGCATCGACCCAGGAAAAATCAATTCCATTTATAATTTTAGGCTTATTGATAATGCACGATAAACTTCCTTTTGTAGTACCCTACCCCCAGGGGAAGTCGAATCCCCGCTGCCTCCTTGAAAGAGAGATGTCCTGAACCACTAGACGATGGGGGCATACGTGTCCGACCGCCATCATGCTATGAGCATAATATCAACAGTTTTTCGAAATTGTCAATAGAATCAATAGAATGTAAGAATACGATTCAATCCAAGGGATCCTTCCGCCCTTCACGATTCCACAGAGTTTTTGATTCAGCATTCCTATTTATGAATTATTAATTACAAGTGCCATTCCATTTTCTTCGATATAGAAAGACATTATCAGTATCCATTATTCATATTTTTTTTTAGACGAAATACGCCTTCGTAGTAAACCGGAAAAGTTATAAAGGAGAAATTCGGAAAGGGGATCAATAAAATTTTGGAAATTTTATTGATTTAGGGAATCGAACTTCTCCATCACATGATTTAATGAAATATCTTGGATCTATGTCGAATTGGTCGGTACATGTATCAAGTGATTTTTGTTCTGGTGGGGATCAATTTAATAAAAGAAAAACTGAGGGTCGGCTTAAGTGATAGTTTAAACAAAAAATAATTTGATCCTAGACTCGACAGTAAATTAAATTACCTTTATTATTCTTATTCCGGAAAGAGCTACTAGTCGCTATCAATTTACTTTATGATATAGTCGAATCTATAATAACATATTAATATAGAATATTATATTAAATTATATATGTTATGTAATTCTAGGGAGAGAGAGATATCTTATCCGCATAGTGACTCATTCAGGAATTCAGTTAGTTAAAAGGCCCCTTTAACTCAGTGGTAGAGTAACGCCATGGTAAGGCGTAAGTCATCGGTTCAAATCCGATAAGGGGCTTTTTCCTTTTTTCATAAAACCCAAGTCGTAGTATTTATATTTGCACGTAGAATCGATTTGTTTCTTGCTATTTTAAAAAGAAAAAGGAAACAATTGTATAATATAAAAAAAAATACGTTTTAGTAGTTATAAAATTGAACATCTTTTGATTATACTGAATAATGGGATGATAAATGATAAGAGAAGTCGTCTATTAAATCACCAAATATTCCTATTTTTTTATTCCAACCGAATAAGATTAGAAATCAACAAATAAAAAGAGAAAAGTAAGTGGACCTGACCTATTGAATCAGGACTATATCCGCTATTCTGATAATCAAATTAGATAGAGATGAAATTGGAACGGTTGACCCCCTTTACTATTTCATTTCTTTGGACTGCGCACCAATTTGTCGATATTTCCGGTTAAATGTTTTTATTCCTAGATGATATTCTATAAAAGGAAATCGGCTATTTCCTTCCTTACTCTATGAAGTAAGGGAAAAAGTTTCTTCTAAACCCCAACATAAAAAAACCTTTTTCGCT